AATGAATTGCCTGATTAAAGGGATATCTTGATAGGGTATATTAAATGAATTAAATTCATATTCATTATTATTATTACCTACATTTATATTTAATAGAATTAAACTATTTCTAAAAGAATCAAAATCTTTTATGCTTCTTACATTAAAATATATTTTAGTTCCATATTCTAAAAATAAACTATAAATACAAAAATAATAAAAAAAAATGAATAAAAAGATAAGCTAAAATAAGCTTTTAGGTTCATACCCTAAATATAAAGATTAATCTTTTCTTTTTAATTTTTAAAAATCTTTCAAAATTAATTTTTATATTCATATTAATTTTTAGAACAATTATTACTATCTCATCTAATTCTTGATTAGGAGCTTGATTAGGTTTAGAAATAAATTTAATATCATTTATTCCTTTAATAATTAACTCTAAATCTTCTTCCTCTTCTGAAGCTTCCTTAAAATACTTTTTAATTCAATCTATAGCCTCAACTATAATCTTAATATTAATTATTATATATTTTATAAATTTAAATTATTTTATATTTTTAAATAAATTTATTATTAATAAAGAAACAAATTTAATCATCATTTCTCTTATAATCAAAAGTGGGGCAGCCCCACTTCACTTTTGATTTACAAGAGTAATAGAAGGTATTAATTGAATTAATGGATTATTATTAATAATTTGACAAAAATTAGCCCCATTAATATTAATTTCATATTTAATTAATAACTCTACAAAACTAATCTTATTATTTTTCATTATTATATCTATTACTATTGGATCTATTAATGGTCTAAATCAAACTTCCCTTCGTAAATTAATAGCATTTTCTTCAATTAATCATTTAGGATGAATATTTTCAACAATATTTTTAAATAATAATTTATGATTAATATATTTTACTTTATATTCATTTTTATCTTTTTCTATTATTTTAATATTTTTTAATTTTCAATTATTTTTTATTAATCAAATTAATTTATTATTGTATAAAAATAATATTATTAAATTTATATTAATAATTAATCTTTTATCTTTAGGGGGACTCCCCCCATTTTTAGGATTTATTCCTAAATGATTAGTAATTCAATATATAATTATAAATAATTATTATTTTATTATTTTTATAATAATAATAACTACATTAATTACATTATTTTTTTATTTACGAATTTCTTTTTCAACTTTTATATTAAACCAACAAGAAAAAAAATGAAATTTTTCAATAAATTTTAAAAATAATAAAATTAAATTAATAATATTCTTTACTTTTATTAATTTAACAAGATTTTTTACAAGAATTAGCTTATTTTTTATTAATTTTTAATAAGATTTTAAGTTAAACAAACTTATAACCTTCAAAGTTATATATATAAGCTAATTCTTGTAAATCTTAAGCTTCAATAAATTTTATTTATTCCTTTAAATTTGCAATTTAAAATCATTGTTGAATATAAAGCCATTTTTGATTAAAAAGATTTTTTATCTTATAAATAAATTTACAGTTTATTGCTTAAATTTTCAGCCATTTAATCGCAACAATGGCTTTTTTCAACAAATCACAAAGATATCGGCACTCTTTATTTTATTTTAGGGGCTTGAGCTAGAATAATTGGTACTTCATTAAGAATACTGATTCGAGCTGAATTAGGTCACCCTGGCCAATTAATTGGCGACGATCAAATTTATAATGTTATTGTTACAGCCCATGCTTTCATTATAATTTTTTTTATAGTTATACCTATTATAATCGGAGGATTTGGTAATTGACTAGTACCTTTAATATTAGGAGCTCCCGATATAGCTTTTCCTCGAATAAATAATATAAGATTCTGAATATTACCTCCTTCTTTAACCCTCCTCCTTATAAGAAGTATAGTTGAAAATGGAGCAGGAACAGGTTGAACTGTTTATCCCCCTTTATCTAGAAGAATTGCCCATACTGGTGCATCAGTAGATTTAGCAATTTTTTCTCTTCATTTAGCAGGAATCTCATCAATTTTAGGAGCTGTAAATTTTATTACTACAGTAATTAATATACGAACTACTGGAATTACTTTTGATCGTATACCTTTATTTGTATGGGCAGTAGTAATTACAGCTGTATTATTACTTTTATCATTACCAGTATTAGCAGGTGCTATTACTATATTATTAACTGATCGAAATTTAAATACTTCTTTTTTTGACCCCATAGGGGGAGGGGACCCTATTTTATATCAACATCTATTTTGATTTTTTGGTCACCCTGAAGTTTATATTTTAATTTTACCAGGATTTGGTATAATTTCTCACATTATTAGACAAGAAAGAGGAAAAAAAGAAACTTTCGGAGCTCTAGGAATAATTTATGCAATATTAGCTATTGGATTATTAGGTTTTATCGTCTGAGCTCATCATATATTTACTGTAGGTATAGATGTTGATACACGAGCATATTTCACTTCAGCTACTATAATTATTGCTGTACCTACAGGTATTAAAATTTTTAGCTGATTAGCTACTTTACATGGATCCAAATTTAATTATTCCCCCCCATTAATATGATCATTAGGATTTGTATTTTTATTTACAGTTGGAGGATTAACCGGAGTTGTATTAGCAAACTCATCTATTGACATTATTCTTCATGATACATATTACGTAGTAGCCCATTTTCATTATGTACTTTCTATAGGAGCTGTATTTGCTATTATAGGAGGATTTATCCACTGATATCCACTATTTACAGGATTAATTATAAATCCTTCATTATTAAAAATACAATTTATGATAATATTTTTAGGAGTTAATATAACATTTTTTCCTCAACATTTTTTAGGATTATCTGGTATACCCCGACGATACAGAGATTATCCAGATATTTTTACAACTTGAAATATTATCTCATCTCTTGGTTCTTATATTTCTTTTTTTAGTATTCTATTTTTTATTTATATTATATGAGAAAGTATATTTTTAAATCGAAATATTATTTTTTCTATTCAATTAAATTCTTCTATTGAATGATTCCAAGAATTACCCCCAACAGAACACTGTTACTCAGAATTACCAGCTTTAATTAATTTCTAATATGGCAGATTAGTGTAATGAATTTAAGCTTCATAAATAAAGAAAATTTCTTTTATTAGAAAATTAATGGCTACATGAACTACTTTAAGATTCCAAGACAGAGCTTCTCCTTTAATAGAACAATTAATTTTTTTTCATGATCATACCTTATTAATTTTAATTATAATTACTATATTAGTAAGATATTTAATATTAATAATATTTTTTAATAACTATACAAATCGATTTTTATTATCCGGACAATTAATTGAAATTATTTGAACAATTCTTCCAGCTATTATTTTAATATTTATTGCTTTACCTTCCTTACGCTTACTTTATTTATTAGATGAAATTTATTATCCATCAATTACCTTAAAAACAATTGGTCATCAATGATATTGAAGCTATGAATACTCTGATTTTACAAATATTGAATTTGACTCATATATAACTCCAATAAATGAAATAAAAATAAATAACTTTCGTCTTATTGACGTAGATAACCGAATTGTTTTACCTATAAATTCTCAAATTCGAATCTTAATTACAGCAGCTGATGTAATTCACTCATGAACTATCCCTTCTTTAGGAGTAAAAGTTGATGGAACTCCTGGACGCTTAAATCAAACTAATTTTTCTATTAATCGCCCAGGAATTTTTTTTGGTCAATGTTCAGAAATTTGTGGGGCAAACCATAGATTTATACCTATTGTTATCGAAAGAGTACCAACTATTACCTTTATTAATTGAATTTCATTAATGTTTTAATTATCATTAAGTAACTTAAAACAAGTAAAGGTCTCTTAAACCTCATTATAGTAAATTAGTAAATACTCTTAATGATAAATTATAAAAAATTAGTTAAACTATAACATTAATTTGTCAAATTAAAATTATTAATTTATATATTAATATTTTTTAATTCCTCAAATATCCCCTATAAATTGAATATTCTTATTTATTTTTTTCTTTATTATCTTTTTAATATTTAATATATTAAATTACTTTTCTTTTTTCCAACCAAAAATATTTCTGAATAAAAATACTTTTTTAAAAAACTCCTTAAATTGAAAATGATAACTAACTTATTCTCAATCTTTGATCCTTCAACTAATATTTTTAATTTATCATTAAATTGAATAAGTACACTAATTGGATTACTTATTATTCCTTCAATATTTTGAATACTGCCATCACGAATAATTTTTTTATGAAATTCAATTATTATAGTTTTACATAAAGAATTTAAAACTTTATTAGGTATTAACAGATACAATGGGAGAACATTTATTTTTATTAGATTATTTTCAATTATTTTATTTAATAACCTAATTGGGTTATTCCCATATATTTTTACTAGTACTAGTCATCTATCTTTTTCATTAACTCTAAGTTTACCTTTATGATTAAGATTTATAATTTATGGTTGAATTAATAATACACAACATATATTTACTCATTTAGTCCCTCAAGGAACCCCTAATATTTTAATACCATTTATAGTTTGTATTGAAACAATTAGAAACATTATTCGCCCTGGAACTTTAGCAGTTCGTCTAACTGCTAATATAATCGCTGGTCACTTACTATTAACGTTATTAGGAAATAATGGCCCATCAATAATAAATTATATTATTTGAATTCTATTATTAATTCAAATTCTTTTACTAGTATTAGAATCTGCAGTTGCTATTATTCAATCTTATGTATTTACAATTTTAAGAACATTATATTCTAGAGAAGTATTATAAAATGTCAACACATTCAAATCACCCTTTCCATTTAGTAAATTATAGCCCATGACCATTAACAGGTGCAATTGGAGCTTTTACTATTGTATCAGGTATAGTAAAATGATTTCATCAATACAACCAAAACTTATTAATAATAGGATTAATAATTACTTTATTAACTATATACCAATGGTGACGTGATATTTCTCGAGAAGGCACTTATCAAGGTTTACACACTTTGCCAGTTACCTTAGGTCTTCGCTGAGGAATAATCTTATTTATTATTTCAGAAATTTTTTTTTTTTTATCATTTTTTTGAGCTTTTTTTCACAGAAGTCTATCTCCTACAATTGAATTAGGATCAATATGACCCCCTATAAATATTAATCCATTTAACCCATTCCAAGTACCTTTATTAAACACTGCTATTTTATTATCGTCAGGTATTACTATTACTTGAGCTCACCATAGCCTAATAGAAAATAATCATAGACAAACTAGACAAGGTTTATTTTTTACTATTTTATTAGGTGTTTATTTTTCTATAATTCAATTATATGAATATATAGAATCTCCATTTACAATTGCTGATTCAATTTATGGAAGAACATTTTTTATTGCTACAGGATTCCATGGACTTCATGTATTAATTGGAACTATTTTTTTACTAATTTGTTTAATTCGTCATTTAATAAATCATTTCTCAAAAATTCATCACTTTGGATTTGAAGCAGCAGCTTGATATTGACATTTTGTAGATGTAGTTTGATTATTCCTTTATATTTCTATTTACTGATGAGGTAGATAAATTTATATAGTATAAAGTATATATGACTTCCAATCATAAGGTTTAATTATAAAAATTAATATAAATAATTATATATTTAATTTTTATAACTTCATTAATTTTACTTATTTGTAATATTATTATATATTTAGCATCATTACTCTCTAAAAAATCATTAAGTGATCGAGAAAAAAATTCCCCTTTTGAATGCGGATTTGACCCAAAAAAATCATCTCGATTACCTTTTTCCTTACGATTTTTTTTAATTGCAATTATTTTCTTAATCTTTGATGTAGAAATTGCTCTACTAACTCCAATAATAATTATTATAAATTTTTCCAATTTATTAAACTGATCTTTAACTAGAATATTTTTTATTATTATTTTATTAATAGGAATTTATCATGAATGAAATCAAGGAGCATTAAATTGATCAAACTAATAATTTAGGATTATAGTTAAAAATAACATTTAATTTGCATTTAAAAATTACTAATTATTAGTTAATCTTAAATTTGAAGCAATAATTGCATTTAGTTTCGACCTAAAAATTAGTAATCATTTTACTCTAATTTATTAATTGAAACCAAAAAGAGGTATATTACTGTTAATAATATAATTGAATTTATTTAAAATTCCTATTAAAGAAATAAATAGAATAAATAAAAGCCGCTAACTTTATATTTTAATGGTTAAATTCCATTATTATTTCTATTTATGTAATTTAAACAAAATATTACATTTTCACTGTGAAAATAAGAATTTTTATATTTCTTCATAAATTATTTAAAGATAAATAATCTCAATTACATCTTCAATGTAATGCTCTATATATAAGCTATTTAAATACAATAATATAAATAAAAATAAAATAACTATCCATAAAAATATTCTTATTAAATAAATTTTTATTCTATTATTTTGAAATAATTGAATTTTCATAGATATATTCATAAAATTTTTATATAAATTTTGTGCCCCTAAATATTCTCTTCATCCTTGATCTATATTTAATAAAATTATCTTTCCTAATGATAAACAATAATAATTTAAATTTATAGTTGATAAAATAGGTAAAAATCATATCATTCTAAAAAAATATCTATAAAAATAAAAAAATAATGATTTATTAAAAACTTTTAATGAATAAAAAGAAATACAATATCCAAAAAATCCCCCAATAATACAAACAATTAATGTTAATAATTTTAAATATAAAGGTAATAAAATCATTAAAGGTGTAGGAAAAATTAATCAATTTAATATTGATCCTATAATAATAACTATACTAATTAATCCTAATATACTTTTTATTATAATTCATCTTTCATCATTTATTCTATGATAAGATATTCTATTACATTCCCCAATTATAGAATAATAAATTAAACGAAAAGAATATGATACTGTTAAACCTGTTCTAATAAAAAATAAAAAAAAACTAAACATATTAATATAAGAAAAAGAAACTATTTCTAAAATTAAATCCTTAGAATAAAATCCAGCTAAAAAAGGCATACCACACAAAGCTAAATTTCTTGTATTAAAACATGATGAAGTTAAAGGTATTTGAAAAAAAAGTATTCCTATCCCTCGAATATCTTGAGAATTTATTAAATTATGAATAATTACTCCTGCACATAAAAACAATAATGCTTTAAATAAAGCATGAGTTAATAAATGAAAAAAAGCTAACTTATAAAATCCTATCGATAAAATTATTATTATTAACCCTAATTGACTTAAAGTTGATAAAGCAATAATTTTTTTCAAATCAAATTCAAAATTTGCCCCTAATCCTGATATAAATATTGTTAATCCTGAAAATAATAGTAATAATGTACTTAATAATGAATTAGTAAATAAGATATTAAACCGAATTAATAAATATACACCTGCAGTAACTAATGTTGAAGAATGAACTAAAGCAGAAACTGGAGTAGGAGCTGCTATCGCAGCAGGTAATCAAGAAGAAAAGGGAATTTGAGCTCTTTTAGTTATAGCTGCTAATATAATAAATATTCTAATAATTAACATAATATATCTATTTTTTATAAATTCTAAATAAAAAATAAAACTTCACCCTCCATAATTTATCATTCAAGCAATAGCTAAAATAATAGCTACATCCCCAATTCGATTAGAAAGAGCAGTTAATATACCTGCTCTATAAGACTTTATATTTTGAAAATAAATTACTAAACAATAAGAAACTAACCCCAATCCATCTCAACCTAATAAAATTCTTAATAAATTAGGACTAATAATCAATAATATTATAGATATAACAAATAATAATACCAAATAAATAAATCGATTAATATTTATATCTATTTCTATATATTCCCCACTATAATAAATAACTAAAGAAGAAATAAATAAAACATAGGATATAAATATTAATCTTATTCAATCTACCAATAAAGATATAATAATTATACAAGAATTAATCGAAAAAATTTCTCATTCTAAAAAATAAACTTTAGAATTTATTAATAAATAAATTCTACTTATAAATAAAATAATTCTAAAAATAAAAATTAATAAAAAATAAAAAAAACTAATAAACTTAAGTTTAATTATTTAAAATAATATATTATATAACTTTGATTCCACAAATCAATATTTTTTTTTAAACTATTTAAATCTACAATCAAAAAAAATTATAGTCAATTTTTAAAATTATTAAATTTAAAGGAATTCAATGTAACAATAATAATAAATATTCACGACTAACTCCTATAGAGTATCTATAAATTAAAAAATTAAATTTTCCATGTTGAGTATATCTATATAAAAATAAAGTATAAGCAGCTCTAAAAAAAGAAATAAAAAAAATTATAATTATAGAAATTCAAGACCAAGAAATAATTCTATTTAATAATCTAATTTCCCCTATTAAATTTAAAGTAGGAGGAGCTGCTATATTTGAAGCTCTTAATAAAAATCACCACAATCTTATACTAGGTATAAATCTTAATAACCCTTTATTAATTAATAATCTTCGTCTTCCAAGACGTTCATAAGAAATATTTACTAAACAAAATAAACCTGAAGAACAAAGTCCATGAGCAATTATTAATAAATATCCTCCACATATTCCTCATAAAAATATAGTAAAAATTCCTCTTAATACAATTCTTATATGAACAACTGAAGAATAAGCAACTAAAGCTTTTAAATCTATTTGTCGCAAACATATTAATCTAACTAATACTCCCCCGATCAATCTAATTCTAATAAAAATTATATTATATTTTAAACCTACTTTTAAAAATATTGGTAATATACGTAACAATCCATACCCCCCTAATTTTAATAATACACCAGCTAAAATTATAGATCCTGCAATAGGAGCTTCTACATGAGCCTTAGGTAATCACAAATGAAAAAAAAATATAGGTATTTTAACTAAAAAAGCTATAATTATACATATATATATAAATAAATTATTAAATTGATTTAATATTATAAAATTTATTGAATTAAATCAATAATTTAAATAAAAAATTCCTATTATTATAGGTAAAGAAGCTAATAAAGTATAAAATAGTATATAAATTCTTGCTTGTAAACGCTCAGGTTGATATCCTCATCCTAAAATTAAAAATAAAATAGGAATTAATCTTCTCTCAAAAAATAAATAAAATATGAACAAATTTGTTCTTAAAAAAGTTAATAACAATAATAATAATAATAATAAAATTATTATTCTAAACAATTCCAAAAAAAAATTAGTTTTTACAAATATTTCTCTTGCTAAATATATTAATCTACAAATCCAAAAACTTAAAATAATTAATCCACAACTAATCAAATCACAACCTAAATAATAACTAATTATATAATAATAATTTAAACTTACAATTTTTAATAATAAAAAAAATCTTATTAAAAATATTATATTTTGAACCATTCAATATATATATTTATTAAAACATATAGGAATTAAAAATAAAATAAATAATAATATTTTTAACATACTAAAATATTAAAAGATTGAAAAAAATCATTACCATGAGATCGAATTATTAAAACTAAAATTGATAAACCTAAAGCACCCTCACAAACTCTAAAAGTTAAAAATATTATTAAAAAAAATAATTCAAAATTTATCAATATTAAAAATAAAAATAAATATAAATATAAACTTAAAACAATAAATTCTAATCTTAATAAAATAGATAATAAATGTTTCCGATTAGAAATAAATCTAATTAATCCTATAATATATATAAACAAAATTATAAAATTTAATAAACTTAAAATCATTAGTATTGCTTTATTAGTTTAAAAAAAACATTGGTCTTGTAAACCAAAAATAAAATAAATTTATAAATCTTCAAGATAAAAATAAATCTTTTATCATTAATCTCCAAAATTAATATTTTAATTAAACTATATCTTGATATATTAAATTTTATTATAATTAACTTTTTATTAAGAATAATTTTTTTATTAATAAAACATCCATTAATGATAGGAATAATACTATTAATTCAAACAATATTAACTTGTTTAATTATAGGAATTTATTCTCATTCATTTTGATACTCATACATTATTTTTATTGTTTTTTTAGGGGGAATATTAGTCTTATTTATATATATAACTTCAATTGCATCAAATGAAAAAATTTTTATAAATTCTAAAGTATTTATCTATTTTATTTTTATTTTTATTTTATTAATACTATTATGTTTATTAATTGATAAAAATTTATTGTATCCTATTTTTTATAATATAGAAATAATAAATATTTCTATGAAAATTTCTTATTTTAAAGAAAATTCATTAAATTTAATAAAATTATATAATTTTCCCAATAACATTCTATTAATTATATTAATTAATTATTTATTATTAACTTTAATTATTATTGTAAAAATTACTAATATTTTCAAAGGACCTTTACGATCTAATATTTAATGAACAAACCAATACGTACTCACCATCCTATCTTAAAAATTTTAAATAATGCTTTAATTGATCTACCTGCACCAAATAATATTTCTACTTGATGAAACTTCGGTTCTCTTTTAGGATTATGTTTGTCTATTCAAATTATAACTGGTTTATTTCTTTCCATACATTACACAGCTGATATTTTATTAGCTTTTAATAGTGTTGACCATATTTGTCGAAATGTAAATTATGGGTGATTATTACGAACTTTACATGCAAATGGAGCCTCATTTTTTTTCATTTGTATTTATATACATATTGGGCGAGGCATATATTATGGCTCATTCAATTTAATTCATACTTGAATAATCGGAGTAATTCTATTATTTATATTAATAGCAACAGCCTTTCTAGGCTATGTACTTCCATGGGGACAAATATCATTTTGAGGGGCAACTGTAATTACTAATTTATTATCAGCTATTCCATACTTAGGAAATTACCTAGTCCAATGAATTTGAGGTGGATTTGCTGTAGATAATGCTACGCTAACCCGATTTTACTCAATTCATTTTTTATTACCTTTTATTATTATTGCATTAACAATAATCCACTTATTATTTTTACATCAAACAGGTTCTTCTAATCCATTAGGACTAAACAGAAATATAGATAAAATTCCTTTTCACCCCTATTTCTCATTTAAAGACATTGTAGGTTTTATTATTATAATAATAATTCTATTAATAATAAATCTAATAAGACCTTACATATTAAGAGATCCTGATAATTTTATTCCAGCTAATCCCCTAGTAACTCCTATTCATATCCAACCTGAATGATATTTTCTTTTTGCTTATGCAATTTTACGATCAATCCCTAATAAATTAGGAGGAGTAATTGCTTTAGTAATATCAATTTCTATTTTATTTATTTTACCATTTTATAATTTCAATAAATTTAAAGGAATCCAATTTTATCCATTAAATCAATTTATATTCTGAATAATACTTACTACCATAATCTTACTAACTTGAATTGGAGCTCGCCCCGTAGAAGAGCCATACATTATTACAGGACAACTATTAACTATTATTTATTTTTTTTATTTTTTAATTAATCCAATATTAATTAAATTTTGAGATAATTTAACTAATTAATAAATAGTTAATGAGCTTGAATAGCTTATATTTTGAAAATATATCATAGAAATTAAAAATTTCTATTAACTTTACTAATTTATTTTCACTAAATATTTAAATTACCTAATAATATTTTTATACATAAAAAAAATATTAAATAATTCAAAGAAAATGGTAAAAATCTTTTTCAAAATAAATATATTAATTTATCATATCGAAACCGTGGCAATGTTCCTCGAACCCAAATAAATAAAAAAGAAATAAAAATTATTTTAAAATAAAATATAATTGAATAAATATTTCCTCCTAAAAATAATAAAACTATTAATATTCTTATAAATAAAATTCTTCTATATTCAGCCAAAAAAATTAAAGCAAACCCTCCTCTTCTATACTCAACATTAAACCCAGAGACCAATTCCGACTCTCCTTCAGCAAAATCAAAAGGAGTACGATTAACTTCAGCTAAAGAAGAACAAAATCAAACTATTGCTAAAGGTATATTTAATATAATAAATCAAACATAATATTGATAAAAAATAAAATTTAATATATTAAATCCATTAATTAAAAATACCAAGCATAAAAAAATTAAAGCTAATCTTACTTCATAAGAAATTGTTTGAGAAATAGATCGTAATCTTCCTAATAAAGAATAATTTGAATTAGATGATCAACCAGCAATTATAACTGAATAAACCCCTAAACTTAAACAACATAAAATAAATAAAATTCCTAAATTAAAAGAATATAAACTAGTTAAATAAGGAATAACCATCCATCTTAAAAGAGAAATTATTAATGCAAAAATTGGTGATATATAATATCTAATATAATTTGATACTAAAGGATAAATTTGTTCCTTTCTAAATAACTTAATTGCATCACAAAAAGGTTGAGGTAACCCAATAATACCTACTTTATTAGGCCCTTTACGAATCTGAATATATCCTAAAACCTTACGTTCTAATAAAGTCAAAAAAGCAACTCCTACTATTAAACAAATAATTAATATTAATCTTCTAATTAAAGATAAAATAAATTCTTTATAAATCAAGTATTATTTATAATATTCTATATTATATAATTAAATTCTAAATTTAATGCACTAATCTGCCAAAATAATTAATAATTTAATAATATTCAATCTAAAAATTTATAATTATATATATTGGTCCTTTCGTACTAAAATATATTACCTTATTAAGGATAGAAACCAACCTGGCTTACACCGGTTTGAACTCAGATCATGTAAGAATTTAAAGGTCGAACAGACCTAATTATTAAACTTCTGCACCTAAAATTTTTCTTAATCCAACATCGAGGTCGCAATCTTTTTTATTAATATGAACTTTAAAAAAATATTACGCTGTTATCCCTAAGGTAACTTAAATTAATAATCATTAAAATGGATCATTTATTCATAAATAAATGGTATTTTATTATAAAAATTATGTAAATTTTATTATCACCCCAATATAATAATTATATTTTTTAATTATAAATATAATATACTTAAAAAATATAATTATAAAGTTCTATAGGGTCTTCTCGTCCTATAATTATATTTTAGCTTTTTCACTAAAATATAAAATTTTATTAATATTTTATGAAACAGAAAATATTTTGTTAAACCATTCATACAAGCCTTTAATTAAAAGACTAATGATTATGCTACCTTTGCACAGTCAAAATACTGCGGCCTTTAAATATAATTTCAATGGGCAGGCCAGACTTTATATTAATTTCAAAAAGACATGTTTTTGATAAACAGGCAAATATTATTTTTGCCGAATTCTTTATTAAATATTACCAATAATTGAACATTAATATAATTTATTAACAATATTATTATATACTAATTTTAACATTATTTCTTTATTTTTTTTATTAAAATAAATATTATAATAAATAATTAAAATTAAAATAAATTATATATTTTTATATAATAAAATATTACATATTTATTAATAATAGCTATTTATAAGCATATATTAAAATATCTTTATTAAATATTTTTAAAATTTTATTTAAAAGCTTATCCCTTTAAATATTATTATTTTTAAATTAATAAATTATAAATTAATCCATTAATAAAAAATAAATAAATTAAATTTATTTCTTATAAAACTAGATATAAAAGAACGAAAACATTTCATTTCAATTAATCAATAATTAATAGTTATTCAACAATAACTAAAATAAATTAATAAATCTCTTTTTTTCGAGAAAATTATATATTTAATTTTTATTAGATAAACCCTGATACACAAGGTACAATAAATAAAATTTTCTTTATTTCAATTTTTTTTTCAAAATATTTCAATATTCTTTTTCAATACTATAAACTATTATAAATATTATTTTTTAATTATAAATTATTAAACAATTTTTATATATAATTATTTTTAATAATAAACTTATTTAACTTATATTTTTAATAAATAAATTATTTTAACTTAATTCGATTTGCACGAATATATTTTTAATGTAAATAAAAATCTTTACTAACTAAGATTTAAGTTAATATTCTAGAAACACTTTCCAGTATTTCTACTATGTTACGACTTATCTTATTTTAATAATAAGAGTGACGGGCAATATGTACATAATTTAGAACTAAAATCAATCCATTTAACTTTAATAAATTTACATTCAAATCCAATTTAAATAAAATATTTCAATTTTAAATCCAAAAATAATTTTATTGTAACTCATTTTAACTTAATTATAAACTGCACCTTGATCTGATATATTTATAAATTTATATTCTAGAAAATTTTTTCTTTTTAAAGAAATTCTGATAACGACGATATACAAATTAAATAAATTAAGTAAGATTTATTGTGGATTATCAATTATTAAACAAGTTCCTCTGAATAGAATTAAATTACCGCCAAATTTATTAAATTTCAAGAATAAACTAATACTACTTTAAGATTTTTATTTTACTTTTATTATAATAGGGTATCTAATCCTAGTTTATTATATAATTTTCATAAATTAAATAATTTTTAAATATTAAATTTTTAAATATAAAATTTCACCAAATAAATTTAATTTATTAATATTAAATATATATTTATTTAACTATTTCCTAAAAACATTTTAATTATGATAATTGTATAACCGCGGTAGCTGGCACAATTTTTACCATCATAAAATAACTATACTAATTCTAAATTTATTTAATAATTAATATTAATTACTGTGAATAAGTAATAATTTTTATTTTTAAAATAAAAATTTATTCATACAAAAATTTACATGTAAATTAAACTATAATTAAAATTTTAAGCTAAAATTAAACTTTAAAAATAATATTTATAAATTAATAGCAAAAATATTAATTATTATTAATTTTTATCTAAATAATAGTTAATATTTATATATTTATATAAAATACTTCCCTTTAATATTAAGTATTTTTAAAAATTTTTGCCCCAATAAAATTTTTATCTATACAATAGTACTTACTTTTTATATAAATATTTATAAATTAATAGCAAAAATATTAATTATTATTAATTTTTATCTAAATAATAGTTAATATTTATATATAATAAATATTTATATATATATTAAATATTTATATTATATATATATATATATAGATCTTTAAATTAATAAATATTTATATATATATTAAATATTTATATATATATTAAATATTTATATTAATTTTTATTTTTTTTTATTAATAAAACCATATTTTAAAAATAACTTATAA